GCTAGCGTAGCTTAACTAAAGCATAACACTGAAGATGTTAAGATGGGCCCTAGAAAGCCCCGCAAGCACAAAGGCTTGGTCCTGACTTTACTATCAACTTTAGCCAAACTTACACATGCAAGTATCCGCACCCCTGTGAGAATGCCCTACAGTTCCCCGTCCGGGAACAAGGAGCTGGTATCAGGCACCCCCATCGAGCCCATGACACCTTGCTTAGCCACACCCTCAAGGGAACTCAGCAGTGATAAATATTAAGCCATAAGTGAAAACTTGACTTAGTTAAAGCTAAGAGGGCCGGTAAAACTCGTGCCAGCCACCGCGGTTATACGAGAGGCCCAAGTAGATAGACACCGGCGTAAAGAGTGGTTAAGTTAAAACTCACACTAAAGCCAAACATCTTCAAGACTGTTATACGTAACCGAAGACCGGAAGTTCAACCACGAAAGTGGCTTTATTTGATCTGAACCCACGAAAGCTACGGCACAAACTGGGATTAGATACCCCACTATGCCTAGCCCTAAACATTGATAGCACCCCACACCCGCTATCCGCCCGGGAACTACGAGCAACAGCTTAAAACCCAAAGGACTTGGCGGTGCTTTAGATCCACCTAGAGGAGCCTGTTCTAGAACCGATAACCCCCGTTCAACCTCACCTCTCCTTGTTTCCCCCGCCTATATACCGCCGTCGTCAGCTTACCCTCTGAGGGTCTCATAGTAAGCAAAACTGGTACAACCTAAAACGTCAGGTCAAGGTGTAGCGTATGGGGAGGGAAGAAATGGGCTACATTCGCTACCCTAGCGAATACGGACGATGTACTGAAACGTACATCTGAAGGAGGATTTAGCAGTAAGCAGGAAATAGAGCGTCCCGCTGAAATTGGCCCTGAAGCGCGCACACACCGCCCGTCACTCTCCCCAAAACCACCCAATCAGTTAATTAAAACCCAATAACCAGAAAGGGGAGGCAAGTCGTAACATGGTAAGTGTACCGGAAGGTGCACTTGGAAAAATCAGAGCGTGGCTAAGATAGAAAAGCATCTCCCTTACACTGAGAAGTCACCCGTGCAAGTCGGGTCGCCCTGACGCCCAACAGCTAGCCCACCCAAACAACTACAACAAACCCCTGTAAATAACCCCTAAGTACCCCAGTATTTATATTAAACAAACCATTTTTCCCCCCTAGTATAGGCGATAGAAAAGGGCCTACGGCGCATAGAGAAAGTACCGCAGGGAATGCTGAAAGAGAAGTGAAACAACCCAGAAAAGCCTTAAAAAGCAGAGATTAATACTCGTACCTTTTGCATCATGATTTAGCCAGTGTAACCCAAGCAAAGCGTACTTTAGTTTGACGTCCCGAAACTACGTGAGCTACTCCAAGACAGCCTATCAATAGGGCACACCCGTCTCTGTGGCAAAAGAGTGGGGAGAGCTTTGAGTAGAGGTGACAAACCTACCGAACCTAGTTATAGCTGGTTGTCCAAGAAATGAATAGAAGTTCAGCCTCTCGGCTTCTCTTTTCACCTTAGTCTGACCCCTATTGATGCACCAAAGAAACCAAGAGAGTTAGTCAAAGGGGGTACAGCCCCTTTGAATCAAGACACAACTTTACCAGGAGGGTAAAGATCATAATAACTAAAGCTAGATATTCTGGTGGGCCTAAAAGCAGCCATCCCCTTAGAAAGCGTTAAAGCTCGGACATATTAATTAAACCTTCTTATTTTGATCACTAAATCTTACCCCCCTACCCCTACTGGACCATCCCATGCCCCCATGGGAGTGACTATGCTAATATGAGTAATAAGAGAGACACCGTCTCTCTCCCTGCACACGTGTACGTCGGAACGGACACCCCGCCGACCACTAACGACCCCAAACAAAGAGGGCAATGGATAATAGACCAAAAAACTAGAAGAACATCCAAAAATTAACCGTTAACCCTACACAGGTGTGCCCCCAGGGAAAGACTAAAAGAAAGAGAAGGAACTCGGCAAACACATTGAGCCTCGCCTGTTTACCAAAAACATCGCCTCTTGTAAACTCAAAAATAAGAGGTCCCGCCTGCCCTGTGACTATTTGTTTAACGGCCGCGGTATTTTGACCGTGCGAAGGTAGCGCAATCACTTGTCTTTTAAATGAAGACCCGTATGAATGGCATAACGAGGGCTCAGCTGTCTCCTCTTTCCGGTCAATGAAATTGATCTTTCCGTGCAGAAGCGGGAATACAAACATAAGACGAGAAGACCCTATGGAGCTTTAGACGCCAAGGCAGCCCACGTTAAGCACCCCCCTACAAGGGACTAAACCAAGTGAAACCTGCCCTAATGTCTTTGGTTGGGGCGACCGCGGGGAATTAAAGAACCCCCACGTGGAATGGGAGCACTCCTCCTACAGCTAAGAGCTACAGCTCTAGTAAACAGAATTTCTGACCAATAAGATCCGGCAATGCCGATCAACGGACCGAGTTACCCTAGGGATAACAGCGCAATCCTCTTTTAGAGCCCATATCGACAAGGGGGTTTACGACCTCGATGTTGGATCAGGACATCCTAATGGTGCAGCCGCTATTAAGGGTTCGTTTGTTCAACGATTAAAGTCCTACGTGATCTGAGTTCAGACCGGAGTAATCCAGGTCAGTTTCTATCTATGCTATGATCTTTTCTAGTACGAAAGGACCGAAAAGAAGAGGCCTATGCCAAAGGCACGCCTCCCCCCTACCTAGTGAAGTCAACTAAAGTAGGCAAAAGGGCATGCCCTTCTGCCTGAGAAAAAGGCATGTTAAGGTGGCAGAGCCCGGTAATTGCAAAAGACCTAAGCCCTTTCCACAGAGGTTCAAGTCCTCTCCTTAGCTATGATATCCACACTCATCACGCACGTAATTAACCCACTAACCTTTATCGTCCCCATTCTTCTAGCCGTAGCCTTCCTTACCCTCCTCGAACGAAAAGTTCTGGGCTACATACAATTACGAAAAGGCCCAAATGTTGTCGGCCCCTACGGACTCTTACAACCCATCGCTGACGGCCTAAAGCTATTCACCAAAGAGCCTGTTCGCCCTTCAACATCCTCCCCTGTACTCTTTTTGTTCGCACCCATACTTGCATTAACCCTCGCCCTCACCCTATGAGCCCCCATGCCCATGCCCTACCCCGTGGTAGACCTCAACCTAGGCATCTTGTTTATCCTAGCACTTTCCAGCCTCGCTGTATACTCCATTCTTGGCTCAGGCTGAGCATCTAATTCAAAATATGCTCTCATCGGGGCTCTTCGAGCAGTAGCCCAAACCATTTCATATGAAGTCAGCCTAGGCCTCATTCTTTTAAACATCATTATCTTCACAGGGGGCTTTACACTACAAACATTCAACATTGCCCAAGAAAGTGTATGGTTGATCCTACCCGCCTGACCCCTAGCAGCTATATGATACATTTCAACCCTAGCCGAGACTAACCGTGCCCCCTTTGACCTCACAGAGGGGGAATCCGAACTAGTCTCAGGGTTTAACGTCGAGTACGCAGGTGGCCCCTTTGCCCTATTTTTCCTAGCAGAATATGCTAATATTCTACTTATAAATACCCTCTCTGCCACACTTTTCCTAGGGGCATCCCACATCCCCTCCCTGCCTGAACTTACTGCTGTAAATTTGATAACTAAAGCAGCCCTCCTCTCCGTTATATTCCTTTGAGTGCGAGCCTCATACCCTCGGTTCCGGTACGACCAACTTATACACCTAATCTGAAAAAACTTCCTCCCCCTAACCCTGGCATTAGTTATTTGACATCTTGCCCTCCCTATTGCCTTTGCCGGTTTACCCCCGCAGCTATAGCCACGGAGTTGTGCCTGAAGAAAAGGGCCACTTTGATAGAGTGACTCATGGGGGTTAAAGTCCCCCCAACTCCTTAGAAAGAAGGGGCTCGAACCCTACCTAAAGAGATCAAAACTCTTAGTGCTTCCACTACACCACTTCCTAGTAAGGTCAGCTAATTAAGCTCTTGGGCCCATACCCCAAATATGTTGGTTAAACTCCTTCCTTTACTAATGAACCCGTACATCTTAGCCACCCTTCTCTTCGGCCTAGGCCTTGGTACAACAATTACATTTGCCAGCTCCCACTGACTGCTGGCCTGAATGGGCCTTGAGATAAATACCCTCGCCATCATCCCCCTAATGGCACAACACCACCACCCCCGAGCGGTTGAAGCCACCACTAAATATTTCCTCACACAAGCCACAGGCGCCGCGATACTACTGTTCGCAAGCACAACCAATGCCTGACTCACAGGACAATGGGACATCCAACAGATATCACACCCCCTCCCCATTACTTTGATCACCCTAGCACTGGCATTAAAAGTCGGTCTTGCTCCCCTCCACTCGTGACTGCCCGAAGTCCTACAAGGACTTGATCTCACCACAGGACTTATCTTGTCCACTTGACAAAAACTAGCCCCCTTTGCACTCCTTCTACAAATTCAACCAGCCAACTCAACCCTTCTTATTGCCCTAGGACTTATATCAACTCTTGTCGGAGGGTGGGGAGGCCTAAACCAGACACAACTACGCAAGATTTTAGCCTACTCTTCCATCGCCCACCTCGGATGGATGGTCTTAGTCATACAATTCTCACCCTCCCTGACACTCCTTACCCTTCTCACATACCTTATCATAACATTCTCAACTTTCCTGGTATTTAAGCTTAATAGCTCCACCAATATCAATGCCCTTGCCACCTCTTGAGCCAAAGCCCCCGCCCTCACATCTCTCACCCCTCTTGTACTCCTATCTTTGGGCGGCCTACCCCCACTTACAGGTTTTATACCCAAGTGGCTTATCTTACAAGAACTCACCAAACAGGACCTAGCCGCTACCGCCACGCTGGCGGCACTAACTGCCCTCTTAAGCCTCTACTTCTACCTGCGCCTCTCGTATGCCATAACCCTCACAATGTCCCCAAACAATACAGCCGGGACAACACCCTGACGACTGCCCTCAGCACAACTTACCCTCCCACTTGCTATTTCGACAACTGCCACCCTACTATTACTTCCTCTCACCCCCGCAGCAATCGCACTACTGGCCCTATAGAGACTTAGGCTAACACAAGACCAAGGGCCTTCAAAGCCCTAAGTGGGGGTGAGAATCCCCCAGTCCCTGATAAGACTTGCGGGACACTAGCCCACATCTTCTGCATGCAAAGCAGACACTTTAATTAAGCTAAAACCTTTTCTAGGTGGGAAGGCCTCGATCCTACAAACTTTTAGTTAACAGCTAAATGCTCAAACCAGCGAGCATCCACCTACTTTCCCCGCCTGTCGGGCGGCTTAGAGGCGGGGAAAGCCCCAGCAGGTGTTAGCCTGCCTCTTAAGATTTGCAATCTTATATGTTGAACACCTTGGGGCTTGGTAAGAAGAGGAATCAAACCTCTGTCTATGGGGCTACAATCCACCGCTTAAAACTCAGCCATCCTACCTGTGGCCATCACACGATGATTCTTTTCGACTAATCACAAAGACATTGGCACCCTTTATCTAGTATTTGGTGCCTGAGCCGGAATAGTAGGCACAGCCCTAAGCCTACTAATTCGAGCAGAACTAAGCCAACCCGGAGCCCTACTGGGTGATGATCAAATTTATAACGTAATTGTTACAGCACATGCTTTTGTAATGATTTTCTTTATAGTAATGCCAATCATAATCGGGGGCTTCGGAAACTGACTCATCCCACTAATGATCGGCGCCCCCGACATGGCATTTCCCCGAATAAACAATATGAGCTTTTGACTTCTCCCTCCCTCCTTCCTTCTCCTATTAGCCTCTTCAGGTGTAGAAGCTGGGGCCGGAACCGGATGAACAGTTTACCCCCCTCTCGCTGGAAACCTTGCACACGCAGGGGCCTCTGTCGACTTAACAATCTTCTCCCTGCATCTAGCGGGGATCTCCTCAATCCTTGGAGCCATTAATTTTATTACAACCATTATTAACATGAAACCCCCGGCGATTTCTCAGTATCAAACCCCCCTCTTTGTGTGGTCTGTACTAATCACCGCAGTTCTTCTCCTCCTCTCTCTGCCAGTTCTTGCTGCCGGCATCACAATGCTTTTAACAGATCGTAATCTAAACACCACCTTCTTCGATCCGGCAGGAGGCGGGGACCCCATTCTCTACCAACACCTCTTTTGATTCTTCGGCCACCCCGAGGTATATATCCTGATCCTCCCTGGCTTCGGAATAGTATCCCACATTGTAGCCTACTACTCTGGCAAAAAAGAACCTTTCGGATACATAGGCATGGTCTGAGCTATAATGGCCATTGGTCTTCTAGGCTTTATCGTGTGAGCCCATCACATGTTTACAGTCGGCATGGACGTCGATACACGTGCTTACTTTACTTCCGCCACAATAATCATTGCCATCCCCACAGGTGTAAAAGTCTTTAGTTGACTTGCAACCCTGCATGGAGGTTCCATTAAATGAGAAACCCCACTTCTGTGAGCCCTTGGGTTTATTTTCCTTTTCACAGTAGGCGGTTTAACAGGAATTGTCCTCGCCAACTCCTCTCTCGACATTGTCCTTCATGACACTTATTACGTAGTCGCCCACTTCCACTACGTCTTATCTATGGGAGCTGTATTTGCCATCCTCGCCGGCTTCGTGCACTGATTCCCCCTCTTCTCAGGCTACACCCTTCATAGCGTCTGAACGAAAATCCACTTTGCAGTGATATTCCTTGGTGTAAACCTTACTTTCTTCCCACAGCATTTCCTAGGACTAGCTGGAATACCACGACGGTACTCAGACTACCCAGATGCCTACACCCTATGAAACACCGTTTCCTCAATTGGATCCCTAGTCTCCCTAGTGGCAGTGATTATGTTCTTATTTATTCTTTGAGAAGCATTCGCTGCTAAACGTGAAGTCCTAATAGTAGAACTCACAACAACTAATGTAGAGTGACTACATGGCTGCCCTCCCCCCTACCACACATTCGAGGAGCCTGCATTTGTCCTAGTTCAGACAAACTAACGAGAAAGGGAGGAGTCGAACCCCCATGGGCTGGTTTCAAGCCAGCCGCATAACCGCTCTGCCACTTTCTTTATAAGACACTAGTAAAATGGTATATTACACTGCCTTGTCGAGGCAGAGTTGTGGGTTAGACCCCCGCGTGTCTTGACCTTTAATGGCCCATCCCTCCCAATTAGGATTCCAAGATGCAGCTTCACCTGTTATAGAAGAACTTCTTCATTTTCACGATCACGCCTTAATAATTGTTTTCCTAATTAGCACTTTGGTACTTTACATTATTGTGGCCATAGTCTCCACAAAATTAACCAACAAATACATCCTGGACTCCCAAGAAATTGAAATCATCTGAACTGTACTCCCAGCAGTTATTCTTATTCTTATTGCTCTCCCGTCACTACGAATTCTTTACCTCATAGATGAAATTAACAGCCCCCTTCTTACTATTAAAGCCGTCGGCCACCAATGGTACTGAAGCTACGAATACACAGATTATGAAGACTTAGGGTTTGATGCCTACATAATTCCCACCCAAGACCTAAACCCCGGACAATTCCGACTTCTGGAAGCAGACCATCGAATGGTAATCCCCGTAGAATCCCCCATCCGAGTCCTAGTCTCCGCCGATGATGTCCTTCACTCCTGAGCAGTTCCCGCCCTTGGTATTAAAATGGACGCAGTCCCAGGACGCCTTAACCAAACAGCCTTCATTGCATCCCGCCCAGGTATTTTTTATGGTCAATGCTCTGAAATTTGCGGGGCAAATCACAGCTTTATGCCTATTGTAGTTGAAGCAGTCCCTCTAGAACACTTTGAAAATTGATCCTCTCGGATACTTGAAGACGCCTCGCTAAGAAGCTAAACAGGACACAGCGTTAGCCTTTTAAGCTAAAGATTGGTGACTCCCAACCACCCTTAGCGACATGCCCCAACTCAACCCCGCCCCTTGGTTTGCAATCCTAGTCTTCTCTTGATTAATTTTCCTAACTGTCGTCCCCCCAAAAGTAATGGCTCATACTTTCCCAAACGAACCAACGCTTCAAAGCACCGAAAAACCCAAAACAGAACCCTGAACCTGACCATGACACTAAGCATTTTCGACCAATTTATGAGCCCAACACTCCTGGGAATCCCACTAATGGCCCTCGCCATCACACTCCCCTGAATCATGTACCCCGCCCCCACGACCCGATGGCTCAACAGCCGTTTCCTCGCCCTCCAGGGGTGGTTTATTAATCGCTTCACCCAACAACTTCTCCTTCCCTTAAACCTTGGGGGTCACAAATGGGCCGCTCTTTTAACATCCCTAATGGTATTCCTGATCACCATGAATATACTAGGCCTTCTCCCTTACACCTTTACTCCCACCACCCAACTTTCCCTAAACCTGGGCCTTGCCGTGCCCCTATGGCTCGCCACAGTTCTTATTGGAATACGAAACCAACCAACACACGCACTAGGACACCTCCTACCAGAAGGCACCCCCGGCCCTCTAATCCCCGTCCTTATTGTCATCGAAACAATTAGCCTAATCATCCGCCCCTTCGCATTAGGAGTCCGACTGACCGCCAACCTAACAGCCGGCCACCTTTTAATTCAACTTATTTCAACAGCAGCTCTCGTACTTGCAGCCTCCATACCAGTCGTAGCATTATTAACATCTACAGTTCTCATCCTACTAACCCTCCTGGAAATTGCTGTCGCAATAATCCAAGCCTACGTATTTGTACTTCTCTTAACCCTCTACCTCCAAGAAAACGTCTAATGGCCCACCAAGCACACCCATACCACATAGTTGACCCCAGCCCTTGACCTCTCACGGGAGCAATCGCTGCCCTATTGATGACATCAGGCCTTGCAACCTGGTTCCACTTCCAATCCACAATCCTGATAACTCTAGGAACCGCCCTCCTCCTGCTCACAATATTCCAATGATGGCGGGATATCGTACGAGAAGGCACATTCCAAGGCCATCACACACCCCCTGTGCAGAAAGGCCTTCGATACGGAATAATTCTATTTATTACTTCTGAAGTCTTCTTCTTCCTGGGATTTTTCTGAGCCTTTTACCACGCAAGTCTCGCCCCAACCCCAGAACTTGGGGGCTGCTGGCCCCCCACAGGCATTACTACCCTAGACCCCTTCGAAGTGCCCCTCCTTAACACCGCCGTCCTACTTGCCTCCGGCGTAACAGTTACTTGAGCCCACCACAGCATTATAGAAGGGGAACGAAAGCAAGCGGTCCAATCCCTCACCTTAACCATCCTTCTCGGCTTCTATTTCACATTCCTTCAGGCCTTAGAATACTATGAAGCCCCTTTTACAATTGCAGACGGCGTATACGGCTCGACCTTCTTTGTAGCTACCGGCTTCCACGGCCTTCACGTAATTATCGGCTCTACTTTCTTAGCCGTTTGCCTCCTACGACAGATTCTACATCACTTTACATCCGAACACCACTTCGGGTTCGAAGCAGCTGCCTGATACTGACACTTCGTAGACGTAGTATGACTATTCCTCTATATCTCCATCTACTGATGAGGATCTTAATCTTTCTAGTACAAAAGCTAGTATCAGTGACTTCCAATCACCCGGTCTTGGTTAAAGCCCAAGGAAAGATAATGAACTTAGTTACAACTGTAATTACCATCGCCTCCCTACTCTCCATCGTCCTGGCTATTGTATCTTTTTGACTTCCCCAAATGACCCCCGACCACGAGAAGCTTTCACCCTACGAATGCGGGTTTGACCCCGTAGGGTCCGCTCGCCTGCCTTTTTCACTACGATTTTTCCTAGTCGCAATTCTCTTCCTGCTATTTGACCTAGAAATCGCCCTCCTCCTCCCATTGCCCTGAGGAGATCAACTAACATCTCCTCTACTAACCTTCATGTGGGCTACCGCCGTCCTAGCACTTCTCACCTTAGGCCTAATTTATGAGTGACTCCAAGGAGGCCTAGAATGAGCTGAATAGGTAATTAGTTTAAGAAAAACCTTTGATTTCGGCTCAAAAACTTGTGGTTAAAGTCCATAATTGCCTAATGACCCCCGTTCACTTTGCCTTCTCGTCGGCTTTCATACTAGGACTCACTGGCCTCGCCTTTCACCGAACCCACCTCCTCTCAGCCCTCTTATGTTTAGAGGGGATAATGCTCTCCCTATTTATCGCCCTCTCCCTTTGGACCCTACAGTTAGGCTCAACAAGCTTTTCCGCAGCCCCAATACTCTTATTGGCCTTTTCAGCTTGTGAAGCAAGTGCCGGCCTTGCCCTACTCGTAGCCACCGCTCGCACCCATGGCACCGACCGTCTCCAAAGCCTAAACCTCCTACAATGCTAAAAATTTTAATCCCCACCCTTATGCTAGTGCCCACCGCTTGAATAGCCCCCGCCAAATGGCTGTGACCCACCACCCTCATACACAGCCTATTAATCGCCTTATTTAGCCTCTCATGGCTTTATAACACGGCAGAAACGGGCTGATCCACACTTAACCCTTATATAGCCACCGACCCACTGTCCACCCCCCTTCTAGTACTTACCTGCTGACTGCTCCCTCTTATGATTCTTGCTAGTCAAAACCACACAGCGCTAGAACCCCTTAACCGGCAACGAACCTATATTACCCTTTTAACATCCCTTCAAATTTTCCTTATTATGGCCTTTGGGGCCACCGAGATCATCATGTTTTACGTTATATTTGAAGCTACTCTCATCCCGACCTTGATTCTTATTACTCGATGAGGGAACCAGACCGAACGCCTAAACGCGGGCATCTATTTCCTCTTCTACACCCTTGCTGGGTCCCTACCCCTGCTCGTTGCTCTTCTTCTCCTCCAAAACAGCGCCGGGACCCTCTCGCTCCTGACCCTTCAATACTCAGACCCCACAGAACTCACATCCTACGCACACAAACTGTGGTGGGCCGGCTGCCTTCTGGCATTCCTAGTAAAGATACCCCTGTACGGCGTACACCTTTGACTACCAAAAGCCCATGTTGAAGCCCCTGTCGCAGGGTCAATGATTCTTGCTGCCGTTCTCCTAAAACTTGGAGGCTACGGAATAATACGCATGGTCGTCATACTAGAGCCCCTTACTAAAGAGCTAAGCTACCCCTTTATCATCTTTGCTTTATGGGGGGTTATTATAACAGGCTCCATTTGTCTTCGACAAACAGACTTAAAATCTCTTATTGCCTACTCATCTGTCAGTCATATGGGCCTCGTCGTAGGAGGTATCCTAATCCAGACCCCCTGGGGCTTTACAGGGGCCCTGATTCTCATAATCGCTCACGGGCTCGCATCCTCCGCGCTTTTCTGTCTTGCAAACACAAGCTATGAACGCACACATAGCCGAACCATACTACTAGCCCGAGGGCTCCAAATGGTACTACCCCTTATGACAGCCTGATGGTTTATCGCTAGCCTCGCTAATCTCGCACTCCCTCCCCTTCCTAACCTGATGGGTGAATTAATAATTATCACTTCTTTGTTTAACTGGTCCTGATGAACCATTGCCCTAACCGGTGCAGGAACCCTCATCACCGCAAGTTATTCCCTTTACATATTCCTTATAACCCAGCGGGGCCCTCTCCCAGCCCATATTATTGCCCTAAGCCCCACCCACACACGAGAACACCTGCTCATAGCCCTTCACCTTATCCCCCTGCTCCTCCTCACCCTAAAGCCCGAGCTAATCTGAGGCTGAGCCGCCTGTAGGTATAGTTTAAGAAAAATATTAGATTGTGATTCTAAAGACAGGGGTTAAAGTCCCCTTACCCACCGAGAGAGGCTCGCCAGCAACGAAGACTGCTAATCTCCGCGACCTTGGTTGGACCCCAGGGCTCACTCGGCCTGCTCCTAAAGGATAACAGCTCATCCATTGGTCTTAGGAACCAAAAACTCTTGGTGCAAATCCAAGTAGCAGCTATGCACCCCACTTCACTCATAATAACCTCGAGCCTAATTATTATTTTTACATTATTAGCCTACCCCGTGCTCTCAACCATAACCCCACGCCCCCAAACCCCTGACTGAGCGGTCACACATGTCAAAACAGCAGTCAAGCTGGCCTTCTTCGTCAGCCTTCTCCCCCTTTTCCTGTTCTTCAACGAAGGCGCCGAGGCAATTATTACCTCCTGGGTTTGAATAAACACCACATGTTTTGACATCAACATTAGCTTTAAGTTCGATCACTATTCAATCATTTTTGTCCCCATTGCCCTGTATGTAACCTGATCTATCCTTGAGTTCGCATCTTGATACATGCACGCAGACCCCTACATAAATCGATTTTTCAAATATCTTTTAATTTTCCTTATCGCTATAATTATTCTGGTTACAGCAAACAACATGTTTCAGCTATTCATCGGCTGAGAAGGAGTAGGCATCATATCCTTTCTTCTTATCGGCTGATGGTACGGCCGAGCAGACGCCAACACTGCCGCCCTACAGGCGGTTGTGTATAACCGCGTGGGGGATGTCGGACTAATCTTTGCCATAGCATGAATAGCTATAAATCTTAACTCCTGGGAGATACAGCAGATCTTCGCAGCCTCCAAAGGAATAGACCTGACCTTCCCCCTTCTCGGGCTCATCCTCGCCGCCACCGGCAAATCCGCTCAATTTGGTCTTCATCCTTGGCTCCCCTCGGCCATGGAAGGCCCTACGCCGGTATCTGCCCTACTACATTCGAGCACCATGGTTGTAGCTGGTATTTTCCTTCTAGTTCGCATGAGCCCTCTACTGGAACACAACCAAACCGCTCTAACTACCTGCCTCTGTTTAGGCGCCCTAACAACCCTTTTTACAGCCACTTGTGCACTCACCCAAAATGACATTAAAAAAATCGTCGCCTTTTCAACATCAAGCCAACTTGGACTAATAATGGTAACCATCGGACTAAATCAGCCCCAGCTCGCCTTCCTGCACATTTGCACCCACGCTTTCTTTAAAGCCATGCTCTTCCTCTGCTCAGGCTCAGTTATTCACAGCCTAAACGACGAACAAGATATTCGTAAAATAGGTGGCATGCACCACCTCACCCCTTTCACCTCGTCCTGCCTTACAATCGGCAGCCTCGCCCTTACCGGCACCCCCTTCCTAGCAGGCTTCTTTTCAAAAGACGCCATTATTGAAGCCCTAAACACATCCCACCTAAACGCCTGGGCCCTCACACTCACCCTCCTTGCCACTTCCTTTACAGCCATTTATAGCCTTCGTGTAGTCTTCTTTGTATCCATAGGACACCCCCGATTCAACTCCCTTTCTCCCATTAACGAAAACAATCCCGCTGTAATTAACCCCATCAAACGGCTAGCCTGGGGAAGTATCGTTGCCGGACTTTTAATTACCTCTAGCATTACCCCCCTTAAAATCCCAATTATGACCATGCCCCCCTTACTCAAGCTAGCTGCACTTGCCGTCACAATCCTCGGACTCATCTTAGCCTTAGAGTTAGCATCCCTTACAAGTAAACAGTACCAAACCCACCCTAACTTGACCACCCACCACTTCTCCAACATGCTAGGGTTCTTCCCAACAATTATCCACCGCCTCACCCCAAAACTTAACTTGGTCCTAGGCCAAACAATTGCTAGCCAAATGGTTGACCAAACTTGGCTCGAAAAAACGGGCCCTAAAGCCATCGCCACCTCCACCCTTCCTTTGATCACCACAACCAGCAACACACAGCAAGGCCTAATCAAAACATATTTAGCCCTCTTCCTCCTGACCCTAACTCTCACCACTTTACTTACCACTTATTAAACTGCTCGAAGCATCCCGCGGCTTAGGCCTCGGGTTAATTCTAAAACAACAAACAAAGTAAGCAGGAGCACTCAAGCACTCAATACAAGCATTCCCCCTCCTGACGAGTACATCAAGGCTACACCCCCCACATCCCCCCGGAATACAGAAAAATCCCCAAGCTCATCAGCCGGGACCCAGGAAGACTCATACCATCCGCCTCACATAGTGATTGAAATCACCACCACCCCTACAACGTACATAACTATGTACAATAAGACAGGCCGACTCCCTCAGCTTTCTGGAAAAGGCTCGGCAGCTAACGCTGCTGAATAAGCAAACACTACTAGTATTCCCCCCAAATAAATTAAGAATAGGACCAGGGACAAGAAGGGCCCCCCATGTCCTACCAGGACACCACATCCCATGCCCGCTACAACTACTAACCCCAAAGCAGCAAAGTAGGGAGACGGATTAGAAGCAACTGCTACCAACCCTAACACTAACCCCAATAAGAACAAAGACATAATATAGGTCATAATTCCTGCCAGGACTCTAACCAGGACTAATGGCTTGAAAAACCACCGTTGTTATTCAACTACAAGAACCTTAATGGCAAGCCTACGAAAAACCCACCCCCTACTAAAAATCGCAAACAGTGCACTAGTTGACCTCCCCACCCCCTCTAATATTTCGGTATGATGAAACTTTGGCTCCCTCCTCGGCCTTTGCTTAATTATCCAAATTTTAACAGGGCTCTTTCTCGCCATACATTATACTTCTGACATCGCAACAGCTTTCTCCTCTGTCGGACACATCTGCCGTGATGTTAATTATGGCTGACTTATCCGTAACCTACATGCCAACGGTGCCTCCTTCTTCTTCATCTGCATCTACATGCATATTGGTCGAGGCTTGTATTATGGCTCTTACCTCCACAAAGAAACATGAACTATTGGCGTTGTGCTTCTACTACTAGTAATAATAACAGCTTTTGTTGGCTATGTCCTCCCTTGAGGACAGATGTCGTTCTGAGGCGCCACCGTTATCACCAACCTCCTCTCAGCAGTTCCATACATCGGCAATGCTTTAGTACAATGAATTTGAGGAGGCTTTTCGGTAGACAACGCCACCCTCACTCGGTTCTTCGCCTTCCATTTCCTTTTCCCCTTCGTCATTGCAGCCGCCACAATAGTACACCTCCTTTTCCTACACCAAACAGGATCAAACAACCCCCTGGGCCTAAACTCAGACGCAGATAAAATTTCTTTTCACCCCTACTTCTCATACAAAGACTTGCTAGGGTTTTCAGCACTACTTGTCGCCCTAACCGCCCTAGCCCTCTTTGCCCCCAACCTACTAGGAGACCCCGATAACTTTACCCCTGCTAACCCCTTGGTCACACCCCCACACATCAAGCCTGAGTGATATTTCTTGTTTGCCTACGCCATCCTTCGATCAATCCCCAACAAACTGGGCGGAGTTCTGGCCTTGCTGGCCTCCATTCTTGTACTATTAGTAGTGCCTATCCTCCACACCTCAAAGCAACGAGGCCTAACCTTTCGCCCCGCCACCCAATTTTTATTCTGAACCCTTATTGCAGACGTCGCCATCCTCACATGAATCGGCGGTATACCCGTAGAACATCCCTACATTATCATCGGCCAAATCGCATCCTTCCTGTACTTCTTCCTCTTCTTGGCCCTTTTCCCCCTGGCCGGCTGAGCAGAAAACAAAGCCCTAGGATGAGCGTGCAATAGTAGCTCAGCGCCAGAGCACCGGTCTTGTAAACCGGACGTCGGAGGTTAAAATCCTCCCTACTGCTCAAAGAAAGGAGATTCTAACTCCTACCCCTAACTCCCAAAGCTAGGATTCTAAACTAAACTATTCTTTGACATATAATGTACACTTTCATCACATGCATGTACAATTTTAGTGTGTATATTTTTATATATACATATATGTATTATCACCATTAATTTTTATTAACCATTTCAATGGCATTCCAGGACATATATGTTTAATCAACATATATAGGTGTCAACCATTCATATATCAACATAAAACCAAGAAAACATAAAGCACTTAGGAATTTATTTAACATAACTTAAATCAAGGATAGGCGAAATTTAAGATCGAACAGACAAACTCATAAGTCAAGTTATACGTTTCCCACCATCTCGACATACCTCACTAATCGATGTAGTAAGAACCGACCATCAGTTGATTACTTAATGCTAACGGTTATTGAAGGTGAGGGACAATTATTCGTGGGGGTTTCACACAGTGAATTTTTCCTGGCATTTGGTTCCTACTTCAGGGCCATTGATTGATATTATTCCTCCCACTTTCATCGACGCTTACATAAGTTAATGGTGGAGTACATCTCCGAGAGACCCAGCATGCCTAGCATTCACTCCAGCGAGCAAGGGGTTTTCTTTTTTTCTTTTCCTTTCACTTGACATTTCAGAGTGCACACGGTAATGACAAACAAGGGTGAACATTTATCTCGTTCAGCAAGTAATAATGTGAGTGATGAAAAGACTTTTTAGAAGAATCACATATTATAATTTCAAGTGCATAAGTAGTGTAATCTCACTCGAAACATCTCTAAGATGACCCCTGGTTTTTGCGCGTAAAACCCCCCTACCCCCCTAAAACTCGAGAGATCACTAAGACTCCTGAAAACCCCCCGGAAACAGGAAAACCTCTAGAAATTTAATTGGGGCCCAAAATGTGCTTATTTACACTATTGCAATAATGCGTAT